CCGGACGACCGGGATCCTATCTTGATCCTGTGGCGATTGTGCATTCATATATTATGAACAAGGACAGGTAACGTTTGACTTACTCCTAATGGTAAAAACGAGCTTTATTTTGAATAAAACGGATCTCCCCAAGTAGGATTCGAACCTACGACCAATCAGTTAACAGCCGACCGCTCTACCACTGAGCTACTGAGGAACAACGGAGGGTTCCCATATACGGGCAAGATTCTTGTTCTTTGGACCGACCCATGATCATCAGTGTATAAACGAGAAACTCAATAAGGTTTTTTATCAACTCTTGGACACCCCACCCTAGAGGTATTGACCTATAAATACAATAGGATCTATAATTATTGCTACCATTCAATATTAGGTATTACTTAAAAAAAGAATAATTCGATTATATAGAACCTTGAAATAAAGAGATAACTTTTAGATTTAGATAAAGGAGGATTGGCGGTGAAAATAGCAGTTTACGGGAAAGGCGGAATCGGTAAATCAACAACTAGTTGTAATATCTCAGTCGCTCTAGCGAGACGTGGTCAAAAAGTGTTACAGATTGGGTGTGATCCCAAACACGATAGTACTTTTACTCTTACAGGATTTCTAATACCTACAATTATAGATACTTTACAATCCAAGGATTATCATTATGAGGATATTTGGCCCGAAGATGTAATTCACAAGGGTTATGGAGGGGTGGATTGTGTGGAAGCAGGGGGTCCACCCGCAGGAGCCGGGTGTGGAGGATATGTGGTGGGAGAAACTGTAAAGTTGTTAAAAGAATTAAATGCATTTTACGAATATGATATTATATTATTCGATGTATTAGGTGACGTGGTCTGTGGAGGTTTTGCCGCTCCATTGAACTATGCAGATTATTGTGTTATTATTACAGATAATGGATTCGATGCATTATTTGCAGCTAATCGTATTACTGCCTCTATAAGGGAAAAAGCTCGTACACATCCACTCCGATTAGCAGGCTTGGTGGGAAATCGTACATCTAGAAGAGATCTTATAAATAAATATGTAGAAGCCTGTCCAATGCCCGTAATAGAAGTATTACCTATTATTGAGGATATCCGAGTTTCCAGAGTAAAGGGTAAAACCTTATTTGAAATGGTTGGATTTGAACCATCCCTTAACTATGTTTGTAATTATTATCTAGGCATAGCAGATCAAATATTGTCCCAACCAGAAGGTATTGTCCCAAAAGAGATTCCAGATCGGGAATTATTCAGTTTACTCTCTGATCTTTATCTAAATCCCATTGGTGGTGGGGGACAGAAAAAAAATAATAAGGAAAATTTACTTGGGTTTACGAGGATTTAGAATCAACAATTTCTCCACTTCTCCACAATTTGTTGTCAATTTGTTGACAATTTTATTATTTCTTGTTATCATTCTTTTGTGTTACTAGTATTTTTATTCATTATTTCTTTTCCTTATTTATCCTTAGCCTTTTATTCCCTCCCTATTATGTCGACAAAAATTGTTGAAACTATAACGCTTGAATGTGAAACGGGCAATTATCATAGCTTTTGTCCTATTAGCTGTGTATCCTGGTTGTATCAAAAGATTGAAGACAGTTTCTTTTTGGTAGTGGGCACAAAAACATGTGGTTATTTTCTCCAAAATGCACTTGGAGTTATGATTTTTGCAGAACCCCGCTATGCAATGGCAGAATTAGAAGAAGGAGATATATCGGCCCATTTGAACGATTATGAGGAATTGAAAACGCTTTGTATTCGGATAAGAAAAGATAGAGACCCCAGCGTCATCATATGGATAGGCACCTGTACTACAGAAATAATAAAAATGGATTTGGAAGGTATGGCACCCAAATTGGAATATGAAATTGGAGTACCAATTCTAGTGGCAAGAGCAAATGGACTGGATTATGCTTTTACTCAGGGGGAAGATACTGTCTTAGCTGTAATGGCACATCGTTGTCCAGACCAAGAATTACCCATTGGTGAATCAAAAGAAACTAAAACAAAATTATTCCCTTTTCCTCTTCTGAAGGAAAAGAATTTGGTGGAATATGCAAATCATCCTCCCTTAGTTATTTTTGGGTCTTTACCCTCGAATTTGGTTTCTCAACTTGATACAGAATTAAGACGCCAATTCATCAAGGTATCAGGTTGGTTGCCCGCTCAGAGATATGCCGATCTTCCATCACTGGGTGATGGAGTTTATGTTTGTGGGGTTAACCCATTTCTTAGTCGTACAGCAACAACTTTGATAAGACGAAAAAAATGCGAATTAATCGTAGCTCCTTTTCCTATTGGTCCGGACGGAACGCGTGCTTGGATCGAAAGGATTTGTCCTGTATTTGGTATTGAGGCCCAGAGTCTGGAGGAAAGAGAGGAACGGATATGGGAGAGTTTAAAAGATTATCTTGATTTGGTACGCGGAAAATCTGTCTTTTTCATGGGAGATAATCTAATAGAAATATCTATAGCCAGATTCTTAATCAGATGTGGTATGATCGTTTATGAAATTGGTATTCCATATATGGATAAACGGTATCAAGCTGCTGAATTAGCGCTATTACAAAATACATGTATAAGAATGTGTATGCCCATACCACGAATTGTAGAGAAACCAGACAATTCGAATCAGATACGACGTATGCGCGAGCTACAACCCGACTTAGCCATCACCGGAATGGCTCATGCTAACCCGTTAGGGGCGAGAGGAATTGGTACTAAATGGTCAGTTGAATTTACTTTTGCCCAGATTCATGGATTTGCCAATGCGAGAGATGTACTCGAATTGGTTACCCGACCTCTACGACGTAACGAAAATTTAGATAACTTGGATCGGACCACCCTGGTTCGAAAGAACAACGAGTTATATACCAGTACTCCTGTTAAATAAGATAACAAATAATATATATTAATAGCATATGCAATATCCAGATATTATAATATTTCTTATAAATCAATTATGTTAAATCGAATATTTATTTATATAATATAAAAACTATTTCTATACTTAGAAATAATATATATGATAAAATCATAAATTTATCAAAATAATTCTTTGATCAAGATCAAAGGGAGTTTTAATATGATAAAAGTACTTGGTCTACTATTGGGTCCATTATCCTCATGGGTAGAAGTTTCAGGTCCGATCATCATATTTGGGCTATATTATGGATTTCTTGCTACATTGCCTTTTGGTCCCTCTAAAATCTATTCCACGAGATCCTTCCTTTTGGGAAAACCTGGCTATGGTATAATAGCCATAAGTGGTTCTATTACGGGACAATTAATAGGATTTTTGTCCATGTATTATTCGCCCATCTATGCAGCGCTGTGGAAACCTTATGCAATAACTTTATTAGTCGTACCATATATGTTCTTTCGTTTTTTCCAAATTATGGACAAACCTTCAAGTTCTGAATCTCCGCACCTCATGAATTCGATCAACAATCCAAAAGCTCTAAGTCTATTTATGGATGGTCTAATTCTTCAATTGTTGAATCCCATTCTTTTAGCAAATCCCGTATTAACAAGACTGGTGAACCTCTTTCTTTTTCGTTACAGCCCTAATATATCCTTTATGATAAGTGGTCTTTGCGGTTGGTTGGGCGGTCATATTCTATTAACAATTTTTATAAAATGGGTATCTTTCCGTATAGATCGTAATTCACTTATCGATAATACTTTATTAAGACGTTATATCAATCGAACCTTTAGTTTACTTATTCTTTGTTATTGTTCGTTCTATTTGGGTAGAGCCCCATTACCTTTTCTTAAAGGTAAAAATTATGAAGACAACAATGGCCGCTCTGTGACTATGGCTAGAGATGACCGCTCCGTGGCTATGGCTAGAAAAAACCGCTCTGTGGCTATAGATCCACAAAAACTTCAAGAACTTATAAAAGAAGAAAAGTTCTTCCGGCAGCAACCATGGCCCATTATGTGCTTTGATCATAATAGGGTTTATCAACCGATACGATATATTGGAAATAGCCCATTTACTCGCCTAGGTCCTGTGAGGACCGAAGTCTCTCAATATTTTTTTGGCGCATACTCAAGTGATGGAAAAAAAAGAATCTCTTTTACGTTTTTACCTAGTGTATTGGTCCTTGGGGAAAAGCTCGTCGGTGGATATAGAGATTTTTTATATACTTCTTGCTCATCTGAGGATCCTTATTATAGATGGAATCATACCGTGAAAAGAAAAAGAGATTCTTTAGGGAATGAATTTTCGGATCGAGTGAAAGCTCTAAGCCATGGATCTCCCGCTGAAAATGTTATAGAAAGGAGAGTGAAATTCTCCAATTCTAAGGGGGATTCTTTTACTGAAATGTATGATCCATTCCTTAATGGGGCATTCCGTGGAACAATAAACCAATTTGAGTCCCCCCAAATGCTGAACGATTCGATCATTTCGAATCTTTCGGATTTCATAGAGATATTTATGAGAGACCCTAAAGAGGGATTCCCGAATGATCCACTTGGGTATGGGTACCATATCTCTTATCTTTGGCAGGAATTGGAACACGAAAGCTTTCCACTACCCTGGGAGCCCTTACCTACATATACTGTTCGTTCGCTTGTCCCGGTCACTATATCCTCTAATCCCGGAACTCCTCAACCCAAATATGCTTTAAATAGATTAAAAATGAAAAAGATCTCTTATCTGATCCAGACCCCAGAAATCCAACCAACATATTGGTTGTGGATAGCCTGGAGATCATCCATTATACATGTCCCAGTGCAAGTAGCTAGATGTTATGGAGATATCTACACAAACTTTTTAGTTTATGTTTACGGCCGATTTGACCGTCTTATAAAACCTTCGGCCTCAGGTATCATAAGAATGGATGCGATTTCTTGTCTGTTTAAGAAGGAATATCTTTTCGTTTACGAGAATTTGTGTTTCTTTTTCGAGTGTTTGGCGCAATATGAGTGGACAATACTACTAATATCTCGCGCGGGTATACCTCGGGATAAGCGTTATTCAATGGAAAAGAAAGATTTTATTTCCCTTTACAGGGAAATACTATTAAATGAACCTCTCCAAATTAGAGAAATTCGGAAACATGTGCCTCGATGGTCATCTGGTTTGATGATAGGTGAATATGATGACGTAGACCCAGTTCTATTATCATCGAATAGGATTCTTTCAAGAAAGGTCAAAGATACAATGACCTTTGATATTGGGCAAAGACGAATAGGAGTAGTTCAAAACCGTTATTCTGCCGAGGCAGATTATCGTCGGAACTTAATCCAAGGATCCATACGTGCTAAAAGACGGAAAATTATGATATGGAAGAGGATACAACCGAATGTACATTCCCTTTTCTTTTTGAAAAGAAAAGAAATACCCGCTTATCCTAAAGATTATTATGACACGTCCGATTCTGGTAGAGTGGATAAGGAACAAATCGGGGAAGAAGTTAGGGAAAAAATCCAGAGAGTCGAAGATCCATTATCCCAGCAGACAATTGCTGAGTCCTTATGTTTAACGTGGCCAGAATTGCACTATTTCAGAGGTTTATTATTAATGGCTCAATCAAATATTAGAAAAAATATTATATTACCATCACTTATTATAGCCAAAAATATGGGTCGTATTTTATTATTTCAAGTCCCCGAATTTTACAAAGATTGGGAAGAAATGAGGAGAGAAATGCATGTCATATGTGCTTCTGATGGTACCGAATTGTCTGAAACAACATTCCCAGACAAATGGGAAACACAAGGTATGCAGATAAAGCTTCTATTTCCTTTTCGTTTGAAGCCTTGGCATAGATCCAAACCCCAATCTGCAAAAAGATTGCGTTGGAGTTATTTAACGACCTTTGGATTAGAAACTGACATACCTTTCGGTGATCCAACCTCAAATCTAGGAATTTTTTCCAAATTTTTAAAACCCATCTTCAAAAAAGTGAAGAGACGATTGATGGGATCTACAGGAATAAGACGCGTTCCACGAGTTGGATATATAGACAAGAGTGAACTTAATGACCGGATACAAAATAAATTACTAAGTGAGACTACCCCTATGGGTAGTGCAAATGATTCATCCGAAGTTAATGATCAATTTGGATATGAAACCCAAACAATTAATGTGAAAGATCAAGATGATTGGACGACCACAATGAAAGAGCGGATCGAATCTATCGCGATCATAAATAGCTCTCCTATAACTGGAATGTCTCTGGTGGATTCAGAGATTCATACCGGATCGAAGGGAAGTTTTAACATATTGGGATCAACATTAAAAAAACGATTGGTTCAGATTCGGCGAATACCTGGTTTATTTCGAAATAAAAGTGTACAATTAATCCGAAAAAGGTTCTATTCAATTAAATTTTTTATCAAAAGAATGGACCGAAGAATGGACCGAGATCTCTTACCAAGTTTTATTAATTTCATTGCGTCAAATATCAAATTTTGGATTCAATCCGCTTGGATTCGATCCACGAGGAATATAACAACAATTTACGGACGAATATTCATTATCAATAAAGATATTTCAAGAATCAATAGAGGTAAAATTACCAACTACTATTCAATCAACGAAAAAATACAAGATTTTGAAATTCGTCCTGATCGAAACATGTTCTCAATGTCCCAAGCATATATATTTCACAAGATATGGCAGATAAGGGCATTAGATATACAAAGAATATTGGATCACGAAAAACCACAAGATCTGAAAGAGAATGACTGGAAACAATGGTTGAGATGTTTTGACCGGTACAATTTATCCCCACAGATATGGTCTAGGATAAACCCAAATAAATGTAGAAATATAGTAAATAAGCAATGTACGTGTTATGAAGAACGATTCGTTCCTTATGAACAACAAGAAGATTCTATATTTGCGACTGTGATGGAACCTTTTTTGGGACTACTTCGGAAAATGAACAAACGTTACAGATACGATCTCTTATCATATAGTTATCTCAATTCTACAAAAGATTTGGATATTCTCAATTTGACAGATATTCCCGGACCACCAGTACAACCTGCTATACCAGATGAGCGGGATATTACCGATCGTGAAGGAATTCTCAAGGAAAAGTTTATTAATGATATTATCGAGGAGGATTGGAAGGGTACCGATTTCAATATCGTGAATGGTTCTCGTTCTACTGTTGATATTTACGATGCTATACGTTCTTGTGATTACGATCATACAACAAGTATTGACAGGCAAAAGAAAAAGACTGATCTTATTACGAATCAGCAGGGGATTGACGAGACGCGAAGAGAAAATGTTGGCATTATGGATTCTCCGAAAATCGAGAAGAGAATATCCCAATTAGATCTCAATTTCTGGTTATTCCCGGAACTTTCGGGAATAAAGAACATATATTATGAAACTAAATCGAAATTCATACCAGGAAATTCACTTTTACGGGAAGAACGAGAGCGGAAAAAGATAGAGGAAGAAGAACGGAAGGAAACAACAAATGTTCTAGAACAAATAATAGGTATTAGATCAAATGTTAAGAACAAACAAGTAGAAGATGGTCAAGATAAAAATGGTCAAGTAGAACATCAAGATGGTCAAGATMARRAYRRWCAAGTAGAAGATGGTCAAGATAAAAATGGTCAAGTAGAACATCAAGATGGTCAAGATCAAGATGGTCAAGTAGAAGATCAACAAACTGATGGAAAGAAAAAAACTAATAAAGGTCTTTTTCAATGCAAAGTAGTAGACGTTCTAGGGAAAAAACGTTTCTTCTATCTGGCGAATATTTGCAGGGTTATGTCCGGAATGAAGGATCCGGGAACATATCTTCGGATCCAAGAGAGAAATATTGACCTGAGTCTAATGGCCTTTTGCATTGCTATTCAGAAGAATAGCAGTGCAAATAAAATATCGAAAGAACTTGCTCTTCAGAGGAATGTTCGGGGAAAGGTACGCAATGACAATGAAATAAGGGAAGATAAAAAAATAATGGTCTTCCAACCATATCGTTTATCAAGCATAGTGGATGACCAATTCCTGATGTATAAAATCGTAAGTATTTCATTGAAGTTAAAAAAAAGAGCCGGAGAATGGATAGATGGAGATTTTTATGATGGATCTGTGCAACGCGGGAAAATTCTGGGGGATGAAAAAAATATTTTTAGTTCCCTCAATTTAGAAGATATTTTGCTTCCAAAACGTCGTAGAGAATTTCGAATCTTGAATCGGTTTGATCTGGAGAACGATCATGTAGGATTTTCCAATGGAAAAGACATACAAAATGATGAAGAACTCATGGGAAGAGACCAACATCTTAGCGTAGATACAACACAAATAATTAAACGTTTTCTTTGGCCTAGTTATCGATTAGAGGATATTATTTGCATGAATAGATATTGGTTCAATACAAATGATGGGAGTCGATCCGCGATGTTGAGAATACGTATGTATCCCCTAACTGTCAATTGATAAATTTTTTGCTTCAATTCCGTTTTCGTAAAAAAAAAAGAATGGATTGATTCAATGGAGTTTCAGGATATGGCAAAAATTGAACCAATCTGTTCGTTCTGTTTCATCAATGTGAAAAGATTCTACATCTCGTATCATATTTTGCCATAGGTTAAAACCAGATGTTCGTCCAAGAAGATAGGAAGAATCCGACCATTTTTTCTTAAATGGTCGGACGGAACGAATCAGAATTATTATATGAACCATGAAAATGAAAGAATGGATCTAATTCTTTTTTCTGACTCGAAAAAAAATTAAGCCCTGGAAAAATTTGTGTTTTTTTTATGATCAATAATTTGTCCATTAGTTCATCTCTGATTCCCGATAAACAGAGAGGATCTGTTGAATCTCAGGTATTTTATTTAACCAATCGGGTCCTAAGACTTACCCAGCATCTGCAATTGCACGGAAGAGACTATTCATCCCAAAGGGGTTTGTGGAAAATTTTGAGCAAACGTAAGCAACTTCTGGTTTATCTATCCAAGAGGGATAAACTTCGTTACGATGATTTAATTGGTCAATTGGGTATCCGTGGGCTAAAAACCCGTTAATTTCGAAGTTTTCAATTCCAATCCAATTTTTAGAGATCCAGGATCCAGTCGTTCTTTTTTCTTTTTATTTTTCTCATTTAGAAAACGAATCGAAGAGGGGTTACACATGATCATGCTTGCTGAAAGACCCCCTGATGGTAAGTATGGGTCCTCATTATCCATCGATACACGTTGTTCTTCGACTTATTGCTAGATGGTAAAGTTTTATTGGCTGTGAACCTCTATCAGATTATTTACATAGGGGGGGGTAGGAAGCAAATTGTTTAGAACCGAACAATATCTCCCCTATGTAACGCAATGGGATTATTGCGCTACTATGTTCGCAGAGGCAATAAAGGTAAATGCGCCGAAAAGATCGATCGGGAAATATGTATCCCAAAGGGCTAGCTATAGCAGAGTGATTATGCTAAAGTTGGGTCGTATAGTTTTTTTTTATAGCCTGGTTTTTTTCATGGCGAATATCGATGCTCAAACTTTTTATTCTTATATTTAAAACTCCATTCTCTTCTATTTTTGGAGATAGGGACATGATATATGATCTATTTCTGCTACAGGTATGCGAATGATGCATAATCATTATATCACATGAATCGTTTACCTATGACTATTAAATCTCCCTATAAAAAACGGATCTCCCATCCTCGATTTCGTGGATGAATACACTTCGGATTCTTTCAAAGTATTGCTTGTGGAGTATGCGTTTATGCCTGATTAATCCACCCGTTGTTGATTGGAAAAACGAACGATTGGTAATTTATAGTATTTATTCTGGAATTTGCATCTTTCGTGGAAATTGTGTTGAGTATTGTTCATCAAATTTTCTTTTTATGATTGAAAGAATATGAACTCCCGACCTATGTATGATCGTCATGAATGAAATTATGATTATATTGCTCCGGGACGTTTACCAATATCGGTGATCGAAGATTCGAGAATTAAAACAATTCAAAGTTTAACTTGTCTGTCCGAAGGAACTATGGACGAACATTCTGACCGATTAAAGAATTTCTACCAATTCTTCAGATTCAGTTTGGATTCGATCAGAGAGGACTGATGGGTCGAGACCATACCTTTTTTTCCGGATGGATCATAAATAAGGATCAGGATATTTATAAATTGATTAAGAATGTCACATGTATTATTGATCAGAGTCTATTATCAACCAACGGAATTATAGACCAGTTCATGTAATTCCCAGATCCATTGAAATACAAATATTTCAATCCGATTAGGTATGTGGATAAGGTCACTTTTTTTTTTAGTGAATGCGATCATGAGTCAGAATATTGGAAATTCTCGCGCACATAATGAATCCACCTGGATATCTTTTTCGTCTAATAAGTATGATGAGAAGTATAATTCTATTCCTGATCTTATAATAGAAGATCATTAGATAATGGAAAATAAAAAACTAAATATAACTTTTGTATCTGAGAAGATAAAGGTATAAGGGGTTGATCTATTATGCTCGAGCATACACTTATTCGAGTTCGAGGTGCTTTCTTCATTATCTATTGGTATTACGAGTCGAAACATGGTTAGAGCACTTATGTGTCGCCAATACTGCATACGGTCGATTCAAATTCAGTAGCATATTCGGATTATCTTAAAATATAGCCGGCCAGGGGCATCTTATCGATCTTTGTTATAGCTATTGTAGACGCTGAAACAGCTATTTTATCAGCTACTGACATCGTATCATATAATCAATTCGTATCGATCAATTTCATTTGTCGAAATGGTGATGAAGTATCGTATATCGGTATATCTATACCTTATAAAAAAATAAGGTATATCTCAGAAGATATATCTATTCTATATGACCAGAATCTATCAAAATCTCTATAGTATTACGGTCGATCAAAAACATGATTGATCCATATAAAAATCATTAGGAAAATTACCTGTCATGATTGGACCATATTCGGGGTGATCTGGGGGGATCGAAATGATCCAAAAAATACAGATCGGTTCCAAATATAATGGAGATTACAATTATTGATTCGTTTTATATTCATAATATCCCGTTATTAGCCATCTTTATTGGGCATATATTAGAAGATTTGGCTATATATGATCTTATCAAATTAAAACTTTTTACTAACTAATGGAGATCCAATGGCACATTCGGTCAAAATTTATGATACATGTATTGGTTGTACCCAATGCGTACGAGCTTGTCCCACAGATGTATTGGAAATGATACCTTGGGAAGGATGTAAAGCTAAGCAAATTGCTTCTGCTCCAAGAACAGAAGACTGCGCAGGTTGTAAGCGGTGTGAATCCGCTTGTCCAACAGATTTCTTGAGTGTACGTGTTTATTTATGGCATGAGACAACGCGCAGTATGGGTCTAGCTTACTGATCAATATGCACAATAAAAAAGGTTAAATTCATTTCATATTAATATTTTTTTTATCCACTGATTGATAAAAACCCATACTTGATCCAAGATCTCAAGTATGGGTTTTTATCAATCAGTGGAGATGCAAAGTATCTTCTATAATGAGCGAATTACCTTGGCTCGCTCAACTATAATTGTTGGTTCGCCTATATCTGGGGTTCCTTAGTCCCATTATTTCCCACCCATAGAAGGAGGGAATGATCTGATTCGATGGTATACTCTAGGTATTTGTTTACTCTAACTCCTTTTCATTATATATACATTCCGTCCATTACCATTTCCAATTTGATAAATTATTGATCCAATTGAAAGAATAAAGAGTATAACTGGACTTATTGATTTTCATTGGAGAATGGGAATTGACGGATTTTCCATCGGACCTATTTGACAGGATTTGTTACCACTTTGGCCATTTCAGTTGCTTGGCCAATTACTAAAAATCCTCGATTGTTGCATTTACTGATGTTAGCAATATACAGTAGCCAATTATCCTCGGTATATTATACCTTTATTTCCTATGCGGGAACTGGAATAAATTTTTGTTCACCCACTTCTATCCGTACGGAGGGAGGGGGGGGGAAAGACGTTTCTATTTGGCCACAATACACTGCGAGTAATTCTATCTTTCCGCTAATCGGAGCTTTAAGTATAGGTCTCTAGAGATCTGATAGACCAACATTAGGTTCAGGAATATTGGATAATAAATAGTATTCTATTTAGGGTTCTTCATCGCTTATACAATGAAATCGCCAATTTTTTCACATACCCGGTTACCCTACATGGGTAAGCGCATTATTATAGTACATGTATGCTTCAGTAGCCGGAGTTCCATTGAAAAAAGGGAATGGGTTAATTCAAACATGGAATTGCTACCTCATACTCATTTTATATTTCTTTTCGCTGTGGTTGGTAATGATAGGAATGGTTCAAATCGTCTTTCTTTTATTTGAATCTATTTTATTTSAAKYTAWTTCAAGTAGTGATTCCATCATTCTATAATCACTACTTGAAATAACTTGTACCAGTTATTGATGTCACTTATCAATCACATAAAAGAACTGGATCGAATCTATCCTTCCTTTTCCTTCCAGGAATTCGGTCCATTTATGGTTCCAACCATCCATAGCTGTGTAACCCTATTCCTAATAGATTGACCCCCAAATAACGGATCCAAACTATAAAAAATCCTAAAGAAGCCACAATTGCCGGTTCCTCACCCTGCCAACCCTTATTCATTCTAGTATGCAGATAGATTGCGAATATGGTCCAAGTAATTAATGCCCAAGTCTCTTTTGGATCCCAGCTCCAATAAGATCCCCATGCTTCATTGGCCCATATTGCTCCAGAAAGAGTACCTATGGTTGAAAGAGAAAAACCGAGACCAATCGCACGATAACTCCAATGATCTAATTGTTTAATCAATTGACATTTACGATAATTCGTTGATGAAAAATAAACAGTGTATTGCAAATCACTTTTTTGCTTTTCATGTGAATAAAAATTTTCATTGGGAAGAATGGCTCGGGAAAATAAATTGTCCATCGCACCAAAAATAACCTGTCTATTTACTCCGGACATAATCACTAGAAGAGCTATGGATGCTAGGGATCCACATAAAAGGGTTGCATAGCTGAACAATATCATACTTACATGCATCATTGACCAATGAGATTGTAGCGCGGGTACTAACATTCCGGATCGTTGCATTTCCTCCGGAAGACCTAAAGTAGCAAACCCATGAGTTAACATAGCACTTGGCGCGGTGATTGCACCTAACCACCGATCATCTCGACTCCGTACTTCTAGAAGTATATGGAACACGGATGAACTCCAGGAAAGGAACATGAATGATTCATACAAATTACTCAACGGTAAATGTCCTGAATAAAGCCAACGATTAATTAATAATCCCGTTGTACAAAGAAAAGTAACTATCATGCCCTTTCCTCCCGAACTACTTAGTCCTTCAATTCGATAAACTAAGGTTCCCCAATAAATGAGAGTGACAACCAAAATGAGAGAAAAAGAGATGTGAGCCAATATATGTTCTAAAGTTATGAATATCATAATAAACTCATTTATTCGTTTTATTCCCGAATGAGATCTATGATGGAAAGATAGGATTGATCCATCACAATGAAAATAGATTGAACATATATTGTTACATAGGAAGAAGTGATTGATGAGATCTTCCTGGAAAAATACCGCCACTCGGATTTGAACCGAGATGCTCTCGCACTGCTTCCTAAGAGCAGCGTGTCTACCAATTTCACCATGGCGGCTTCGTAGGGACCATACTAGCTTATTTACACCAGATCGTCAATGTTATGGAACGTGTCTAGCAGAGGGAGTGATCTGTGAATATAATATAAGTCCAAATAAGATCTAAGTTCGGGCATTAACATTTGAATCAATTTTATGTTGGTTGATAGTTATAACGGAGCATGGCGCAGCTTGGTAGCGCGCCATCTTGGGGTGATGGAGGTCGTGGGTTCAGATCCCGCTGTTCCGAAAGAGAATTGGAAATAGTCACATGCGTTATCGTACAAAGAATATATGTAAATTTTCGCTTATTTCGCTTACGATGGGAAGAATCGGAACAGCTAGATTCCAAACAATAAATGGTTATACCATCACTTTATAATTTTTTTGATTGGATGGTTTGATTATATACATATCTAGAACGAAACTATGTTTCTGATCCATGATCTCCCATATGATTATTATTTAGACTTTCCAATTTTAGGGGAGACATCCAAATATATTTATAGCTCCCAATAATATTACATACAGGCTAATATTACCATATATAAGCTGTTAATGAATGAATTGATCCTATTTTGAGCTACTAAGATGTAGAAGGGGGTTTCATCAATAGGATCAAATTGCACTAGATTAGTCAGCTCTTTTTATGTATCTCTGTCACAATGGTTTGGGCATTACGCATTATAAATGGTAGAGATACGAAGAAAGATGATTACTTTTAGTTCTCCTAAAGGATTGAGCACTTCTTTTTATCCAACCATAAAGGAGGGAAAAAATGGGACCCAATAGGGGGATGAATCATTGGGAGGAGCAGAAACAGAAGAAGAATGAATCAAGATATCTGAAACTATAGTAATTATTCGCCATAAAGCAATAACGCGCATCTATTACGAAATGCACGAGCAATTCCATAATGAAATAATATCATCCCCATGCGTGATTCCATAGGTTCTCTTTATTTATAAATAATAATAAATTAATCCTAGTTTTGGATCGGAATGGATGGATTGGGATGTTGATAAGATTATGCTACATTTTCGGTAGCATAATGGTAATGCTGAAGTTCATTCGGGATCCTTAAAAAAAAAAGGATTAACTCTAATCCCTTTCTAGTGGGAAGGCAGAATGGATAGAAGAATGGTTTATAAATTCATCATTTATCCAGATTGGCTGAAGGAAAGTACTGTAGTGGAACTAATTAATGACCGTGTCCTTTTCGTACGACCACCCTTGGGAGTACCCGAATAAAATGATTTTGCATCACTGTTCTCCAGGGTCCTGGAGGGTGGTGTCGTATATTGGCTCGTGTTGTGCTACGGGTCATCCAAATCAATTGCTGTCAATTTTGATTCGGATGATCCAGAGGAATCATCATTGACTATGCAATAAAAACTTTTCGAATGACCGGTGGAGATAGATTTAGCTAAAGAAAAAGCTTTTATTGCGGCCCGATATGCTTTTCCCTTCCGAACATTTTTACGAATTTTTTTTTTTGATCTAGAAGTACGCTTTTTTGGAACTGCCATAATTAACAATGGGGTTAATTCATATATTGTGATGTGAAAGACATCTTATGTATTTCATTTATTCATTTCTCTCGTAGATAGATAACTCTGCATATTCTTTATCTAAATATGCTGCAAATTGAATCAATCCATCCATTCTCTCGACAAAAACATTAAAATAATAATGGAATCTACCAATTTAAATTGAAAGGTCAATTTATATGATATATTTTCATATATTTTATATGATATATTCATATAACGATCGATCTTCAAATTGATGATATCTTTCTCATCATTTTCCGAATGAGTTTCGCTCGGTCCTTGATTCTTCGAGATAATCTCATCCTTCTTGTTCGTGTTCTTGCCATATCCTGAATTTAAACTAATGGGATCAAAATCCCGATTGTAATATCTTTTCAATTGGAAAGATAGTAAAAGATGCGGAAATCTCAACCAATTTTGAGTGAAAGGCTTTAAATATTCTTCCGGTGTTTCATTTCCAAGTTCCATAAAGTTATGGATAGGAAAGAGTTTAATCGAATAGAAATTTTTTCTATCAATCATACTACTTTGATGATTGAAGCGATATATGAGGATCGATAATGTAAGTACTACTATACCTTTGACCAAAAAATATGGAAGGGCTTACATTAGGTTTAGGGATAATCAGGCTCGAACTGATGACTTCCACCATGTCAAGGTGACACTCTACCGCTGAGTTATATCCCTTCCCTACTCTCATCTGGAAGGAGAACTGACTTATGAATAATAACTTACCAAAGGGTCGAGAGACTCAACACAACTATCCCACTATTTTATCTCGAACAACTTGAAGCCAGACCTTCCTTCTTTTCACACTACTACGAAAAAAAATTGGAGCCTATTCTGAGTGAATCCTGTCGAAAGTAGTATTTCCTACTGATTCGAATCATAACATATGGTCCCGTAAAATCAGTAATATTTTACCTATCTTGATCAAGCAAGTTTTACATGAACTTGAATCAGCATGTTTGATCCGATCTAGCACTAGTGCGTACGGAAAGAACTCAATATTGTTTGGAAGAACAAGGAGAACAAGATCGAGTCAAGATTATACAGAGATGATACGGATCAAATTGTTCTTCTTGCACCAAGGAGAAGACCCTATGCAACCGTTAACTACTTTATAGAAATAAAGTGAAATCCTACCGGAACAGAATTTGTAACTAGCACTGCTATCCTCTCGTCTAGCGAGCAAATATTTACCCCCGTGGATGGAAATACTTCTTGATCTGGATCGATGTAAGAGTACAACTACATTTCCAAAATCCATGTTGTCTATTCGGAACAGGTTGACCCCTTCGCTCTCTCGTGGTACAATCCTCTTCCCGCTGAGCCCTCACTTTTCCACCGGTCCACAGAAACAAGATATAGGACTGATGCCGTTCATCAGTTCATCATATCAGATCAAAAATCACTTTCTTTTCCGTATACTCTCCCTGGTATCGGTTGCTATTCGTGTGGACTTACGCAGTCGATCAGATCATATCTCAGATAGATATGGATATATATCTCCCTCAACATAGGTCATCGAAATGATCTTGGACAACCCCAACAAAAGCACGAAAGCCAGGATCTTTCATTAAATTGATTCCTGTTCAAATTCGAACAGTGTATAACCACATGGATAAGCTCACATTAACCCGTCAATTTCGAATCCAATTTGTGATTTGGAGGAATGATATATCGAGATCTCAAGAAGGAATTAGCATGTAATAATGTCGATTCATACAAAAAGAGTATTTCTTCAGGCACTGTACTTATAGGATGGGAATAGAGAAGGAAGAGGGAATCCCGAATATTTTGCATAATATTTTTGACCGAAAAGGACAAATAGGATTCATTAGTGTTTGGTTAGAATACGAAAATGTGTTTGACTTAATTGGTTCCAGTTACTCTTTGAGACATAATGTATAAAGGAAGGGAATATTAATATTATCGAACAACGAGAATAATCCAATTTATCTTACTTCGAAACAAAAAAAAAATTGAACGAGAAGCCGTATGAGGTGCAAATCTCATGTACGGTTTTGTAGAGTGACAGTGAAGAAAACTTATCTGTCAACTTTTCCACTATCACCCCCAAAAAACCAAACTCTGCCTTACGTAAAGTTGCCAGAGTACGATTAACCTCTGGATTTGAAATCACTGCTTATATACCTGGTATTGACCATAATTTACAAGAACATTCTGTAGTATTAGTAAGAGGAGGAAGGGTTAAAGATTTACCCGGTGTGAGATATCACATTGTTCGAGGAACCCTAGATGCTGCCGAAGTAAAAGATCGTCAACAAGGGCGTTCTAGTGCGTTGTATATTCTTACTTATCTAATACTTGTATCATTTCATGATGATGCCATGTGAATTGCTAGGAACATGTTAAGTATATAGCTAACCTAATAACGAACGTTTTGTAAGGGGACTAGAGCAGGCTACCGTGAAAAAAAAAACACGATCTTATTTTTCATTGGAACTATTATATGTCCAAGGTTCAATATCGAAATCATTTTCGAAGTTTTCCCTGATTGTTTCAACAGAAAATTCAAAAATACCTTGACCTTATTAGAACGGGTTCAAGTCAAATAGCAATGATTTGAAACACTTTTTTATACACTATTTTGTAAACCTAAGGACTTGATCGTATAGATATGTAAAATACAGGATTTCCAATCATAGCAAAAGAAAGAAAGGGAACGGATACTCAATTGAGAGTGAGTAAACAGAATTATATGCATAAAGAATATATCTCATCTATGCAGATATAATAATGTGGAAAGCCGTATTCGACGAAAGTCGTATGTACGGTTTGGAGGGAGATCTTTCATACCTTTAGAGATCCACCCTACAATATGGAGTAAAAAAGCAAAAATAAATGATTTTCAGCCTTTATGAAATAGATTCTTGAACCTTTTTCACACTCATGTCACGGCGAAGTACTGCAGAAAAAAAAACTGCAAAATCCGATCCTATTTATCATAATCGATTAGTTAACATGGTGGTTAACCGTATTCTTAAAAACGGAAAAAAATCATTGGCTTATCGAATTCTTTATCGAGCCATCAAAAAGATTCAACAAAAGACGGATAAAAATCCACTATCTGTTCTACGCCAAGCAATACGTAGAGTAACTCCCAATGTAACAGTAAAAGCAAGACGTGTGGGTGGATCGACTTATCGAGTTCCCACTGAGATAAGATCAACCCAAGGAAAAGTACTTGCCATTCGTTGGTTATTAGGGGCATCTCGAAAACGTCCGGGTCGAAATATGAATTTCAAATTGAGTCACGAATTAATGGATGCTGCTAGAGGGAATGGCAATGCTATACGCAAAAAGGAAGAGACTCATAGAATGGCAGAAGCCAATAGAGCTTTTGCACATTTTCGTTAACTCATAAACAGGATCGAGATCTACCTATCTATATAGTGGATTTATATATTCTGATAAATTAGAAATTGATTCCCGTTCAGATCGGACAATATGTTTATCGGAACAAAAGAGAAAAAATAAAAAGAAAAAAGCATAAATCATAGATAGATCTAAGTCCTCTTGGGAAGGCTTCCTTAAGGAAAAAGGAGATAGATTATGGAGGAATATTCGATCCTATTCATGAGATTATGTAAATCTCCTAAACTTGGAAGTTAGAAACTTTTTCTACTCTTTCGGAGATTGAAATAAATTACTAATTCATGATCTGACATGTACAAAGTGAAAACTTCATTTTCAATTATACCCTGAGATCGTTTGAAAGAGTTTCATTTGCTTTTCTTCCATTCTGGTTTATGGTCTTTCTGGCTATATGGTCTATCCAGGGGAAAGATTTAGCTTCAAGAAATAGTAAATGATCTCATAGATACACAAATGTATAACTCTCCAGGAATTTGGATTGTGCTTATATCCATAACTGTAGGAATTGGGTCCGAACTTTACTTTTTCCAGTCTCTATTTTTTATAAATGTTTCTATGGACATGTGGAAAAGAGAAAGAAAAGGACTGTTACCCCTACCTCCACTCGGACCAAGACATCACTTTTACGGAAAAAAGTTAAAGTTTTTGAAAATATTTTTTATTTTGTACCATATTCAATTCTTTAGGTTTGTATTGAATTGAAAAATAAAGGATGTTCATTCAGTCGTCTTGTTTTATAGGAAATCTCCTCCAGATAAAAAAAATTTTATGATGAACCTATATGACCAATCGTATATCAATACTCGAATACGCTATCTCTAACATATGTTCATTCATAGATCAGGATATTTTTCATATATATATATGAATGGAATAGAATTTCCTTTTGGGATGCCTTGATGGTGAAATGGTAGACACGCGAGACTCAAAATCTCGTGCTTAAGAGCGTGGAGGTTCGAGTCCTCTTCAAGGCATAATATTGCTCATGCTTATTGAATGAGCAATATTATGGCAAATCTCGTAGAGTATCTCAATAGATTGAGATAGATTCTCTGTTGATACGAGGTATTCCGACGATCGATTACCTACAAGTTAACGCTGTTGGAATAGGACAGTGGATCACAGGTAGGATCAGATCTTCTCTACCTAATGAGGAGTCCATTCCGAATACACCCTCGTATTATGAGGTATATTTCATTAAGGACACAGATTGAGAAGATCGATACATAGATTGACCAGATACCACCTCTATCAAGATCTTGCAATATACGGGAGTTACGACCGAACCTCACCAACTATATCCATGTCGGATCCTGTGACTCTATCCTTTCCTCTCTTCAAATAGTGTGGAAAAAAAATAATGCTAGAACCGAAATCGAGGAAATAAGGAGTAAGCATAGTCTAGTTAACTTAATGAGATATTATTAGACTATGCTTACTCTTACATGGTCGAGATCTCGGAGTGAGGAACCTCAAATTAAAGATCTATCAAGTCTTTATAGGATCTTAAATTGGAGCATATGTAGAACCTCTCATTGATTCCCACGACCCTACTGCCCGGTCAATTTTCTTTTACTTCATTCCATATTCTCCCAGCTGATATCAAATCTTAATCCTGTTGTATGAATTGAGTGTTCAATTTCATTGGGAAAAAGCCATTTATTCTCCAACAATGTCTTTGTAATTTGATCCAATAACATTCTGTTAGATAGGAACAGATTTGATAAATATTGATAACTCTCGAATAGAGTATTATAAAGAAAAGATTCATTAGATAATAACCTATTGGTTCCGAGCCATCTTTGGCGATGAATTAACGATTGGAAGCGGTCAACCCTTTCTCTCGAATTTTCGGTCAACCAACGGTTATATGAATATATAGGAAAATATGGCTGCATACGTTCCAATTGGATACCAATCGCTTGAATGCGTTTGAAATGCTCGATATGTCTATGTCTAAGAGACAATGGTTTCCACCAATTCATGACCAAACCCGAATTGATCGTGGATTTTGAATCATATCTACGAAAAAAACTTTGGATACTTTTTTTAGGTAAAAAATCAGGTTGTGCTATTAATCTTCTTGCACCATAAGTAATATAAAGCCTTTTCAGCAGTTCTTCATTTGCGAAAAATTCTCGGCGTGAAAACACAGGGCGCTGCTCTTGAAATAGGAAGGAATCCCAAAGAAATCGTCTTCCTATAAAGAACAGTGGTTTCTTAGAGTATTTATATTGCTTCGGATATTGTATAGGAAATAGAGATCTGTCCATCTGCCGTTTTCTTAACGATCCGAACTGATACGAAGATCCCAATGAATTGGGTGTTTTTATATGATCGAATCTATTACTGCGAAGAAAACTAAGACGCCAGATCCTAGGAGTCCAAACTACATTCTTTATTAATTCTTCATCCATATCCCTTTGTTTTGCGCCGGGAGTAAACTTCAATTCATATTCTTTCATAAATCGTATCAGATCTAGATTATCTCTCATTTTGAGTTGAGGAGCAAATGTGATCTGATCCTTATCGGACTTACCCCGACATATTCCTAACCTAGAAAATGGAAACTCCACCAGAATACTTTCTAAAAGACTAGAAGCTATATCAAGATCATGCTCAGCTAATTTATCGAAAGGAATCCAATTCTCTCTATTTCGTTCTGATATAGACCAAGAATCTCGAGCCGCTGATCCGGCCAAGCAACCCAAAATATGGGGAAGTATGGTCAATTCCTTCATAGTTGTTTCGGCAATCGAAGGTTCTAAATACCATTCGGACAAATAACAAAACCTTTTCTTCCATAATTCCTTTTTTGTAGATAGAGGATTCATGGGAGAATTTCTTCTAAGCGTATTTTGTATAAAAGCCTTTCCTACTTTGTAGATAATTCTTTCGTCATTTTGACTGGATCCAACCTGATTATCCATAGATTGTAAATGAAAAATTTGCCTATAAATAGCGGATCGAATTGTATTAGTGTCTATAACTGATTTATTTCGGGTAATACTAAGTATTAAGGCTTCATCGGCCAGTGCTGCTAGATCTCGTACAGCATAATCTATGGTTATAGATCCAAATTCATCGGGAAATTTTCCCGAGTATAATCCTTTGCTACATAAAAGAATAGGAAATTCCCTTTGTCGTTGTGGGATAACAAGCATTCGAATATTGATCGATCTATCTAATCGATTTGGAGCTATTAGAGCTGGATCCACTCTTTGGGGGATATGAGTCGAAGCAATAACAAGAATATTTCTCATAGAATCTTTTTCACCATCTCTAAATCTAAAGAGATTGTGCATTAATACACTAAGGAACAAGTCAGTGAAGCCAAAACCAAATAAATAGTTAGTTGCGTCATTTAAATTCAGTTCATGAATGTTTGGAATCCATATTATGCAAGGAGACATGCTTTTCGCCAATTCTAAGGTAATATGGAAATCTTCCATTTTGTCTTTCACAAAAGGATCAAACTCAGTAGGAATACGTTCAAGAGGGTAATCTAAATACTCACCATACCAGAGCTTCTTCAGAGATATTCTTATTAAAGGAACATATGAGTCTGCTGCTAGACTTTTGACCAAATAGGATCGGCCAGTTCCCATAGGACCTATCAGTAAAATCCCTTTGGAAAGTAATGATCCTGAGTGGAGTGAGAAAGGTTTTCCATGAAATGTGGGGTTGGTTTGACACAATATTTGTGAAGAGGTAATCTTCTGACAAAAAGCAAGGAATACCCATCTTTCTGCTAAACAAAATGGATTGAACCCGTAATTAATTAGACCTTTTTGATAAGTGTAGGCCAAATATCGTAAGTGAATAAGCCCTGGCTGTCTAATGATTTGATCTCCAAATTCATTCTTGAATAAATTATGACTGTAAGTAAAAATTGATTCAAATTTAAAAAGGGCTTTTTCCGTCATTAGAAACTGAACTAGTAAGTTCATCTCTTTTTCGGAGATATCCATACTAGAGCACAATCCGTTCAACTCTCTTATTATAGTTATAAGCAATTTTATATTTCTATTCTTCGTCTTCCTCTTCGTCTTCCTCTTCCTCTTCATATTCATAGAAAAAAAACTATTAATAATCTGTGGAAGAGAACTGGATCTGTCTCTGTCTATTGTATAATAGAGAAAGCTATTAGGCACGGGAGGATTAATCATTTTTTGCAACTCTATCACGTATGATGGATGCTTTAAATACTTGATGAGTTCAAAGTATCTCTTTATATTGATAAAGGTGAAAGAAATAACTTTAAAATATTGAAGAATAGAATACCCAAGAACGAAAAAAGGGATAAGAATCCCATATTTATACCCCCGAGCATTTAGTAATCTCATATGTGCCCATATGAATGGAACTGATGACTTCTCTCGATCACTAGTTTCCTCTATTAAAAAATCCTTGCAGTAAGGGAAAAAATCCTTGAAATTATTACTTGGAAAAAAAAACTTATTAATAAGATTCGTTCTCAATTTACATTGTATAGGTTCCCATAATGGATGAGAAAGTTCCCACAATATATTCCGTTTAAGCAAAATATTATGCTTAATATTTTGCAAAATAGATACAAATGGATTACTGCCATGTAGTAATATCTCCGAAAGAGTATCTAAAAGCATATTTTCAATATATTTACACCATGCAGAGGTAAAAAACCAGGGCATATATGTTTTGAACAAATCCCATTTTGAAAAAATACTATCTATTTGAGAGATCCTATAAATATTCTGTTCCTCTTTAGATGAATTAGAAAGGGTACTCCTTCCATCTATGTCTTCGTTTACTATTTTGTTTTTTAAACATTCGGTTACAAACCAATCTTGAATACGAGGAAAAATTTCCTCGTTCTTATTGGAAAACATTTCGGATAGTAAATCATCTTGATAAGATCGAGTTTGAATAAGACCCACGTTTGAACTGAAACCCCTTTTAAAGCATTGATCAAAGTTGTTGTCTTCTGAATCGGATCTTTTAAAAAAAGGTTGGCAAAAATTTTTTTCAAAATTGACTATTTGTTCTTTTGTTAAAGGCGTTGTAGAAATCTCTTCGATCGAAGAAAGATATCTCTTTTCACGAACGAATGGATTCAATCGAGTTAGTAAATTGAAGGATCTGTACAAATCATAGATTAATACAAACGTTTGGTCACCACTTCGTTTTCGTTTTAAATATTTAGGTAATAATATGTTAGATACTTGTGATTTGATGAATGAAATAGTCTCTTTTTCTGAGTGAACGGGTCCTATTTCACCAATGGGCAAGGAAGATAGATTGTTGTGGATGATCAAAAGATTGAATAATTGTCCATATGTAAAATTATTCCTTTTTATATAAAATCTTTTCATATCAGAAGGTAATCTATTCCTATAATTTGGCCGAGTATGATGCAAATAATCAAAAAATTGGAGCGTATTTGCTCCGTGAAAAGAAGCTATCAATGAGCTCTGATCAGATAGTTTCACAGGATTCAACCAATTGTCTCGATCGTTGGATATCGTCGAAAAATAAGTGTTATCGAATGATTCCATGCGATTATTTTCATTATCGAAAAAGTCAATAATCAATGGATTAATTGGTATCTTATTCGTAACAAATGGTGCAATTGTTCCTTCATCAATCAATAATTTCGATCTTTGTGAAAGATTATGGTCATACAAAAGAAAGGTTTTAAATTTTTTTAAACGAACGATTAGAGTACCAATTGGATCTAACAACTGATTTAATAGTCTATAATTCATACTTTGGAGCCCATGAAATGCAAAATCAAAAAACGAAATTAAAATATCGAACTTAGAATTTAAGTTCGAAATGATATCGAACTTCGAGTTTAAGATCTTTACAGTACTTTCAGAAAGGGATAAAAACACAGACCAACCAATTGAATCTCGATTAGTATTAGTACATAATTCAATTGGATCGAACACTATTTTAAAATAGTTTTTTTTAGAAAAAACCTGTTTCAAATATTTCATAAAGTATTCGGTCTGATTGGACCATTTGTACACATTCAAATTCCGATTGATATGTTTATCAATTCGAATAATAGAATGGTTGAACCATTCTCTCTTAATTTTTTTCCAACTTGATGAATGCCGGTCAATTGTATCTTTCGTTACATTATTTAAATTTTCATTTTCTATAAAATTTGTTCTAATTTGATCCTTTAAATTGCGACTGAGCCTATTTATAAAATAGAATCTATTTAATAAATTTTTCGAATACCTGTTGTCAATGTTATACTTAATTGATTCATACCAACCCAAAGCTTCAGTTCTATAATTGTTAAAGGGAGTTCCTATCTCCAAGCAATTTTTGGAATCGATTTGGCTCAATTGTTTGTCGATTATTTGATCTAAATAATCATCCGCTTTATCAATAATATTGAGTAGGACCCATAAAGATTGATTCTTCCATTTTTCTCTGTGATTGAAGATCCGATCCGATCTCAACGATCCATTCTTGTTATAATAAATAAAAAATGAAATTTTATCATGAACCTGACTAGGCTTAGTTATTGATAGAGTGAATTGATCTGTCATTTCCAGACAATTTTTGTGCAATATGTATTTTCCTTTGCTTTGATCACAGAATGCAGAAAATAGATTCCAAGGCAGAGTAAAACTCCGCATAGCACAATTCAAGGAAGGATTTTCAATTTCAAAATATGTTTTTATCTTCCATAGATCAACTATCCTATTCATTAATGAATAGGATTTTGAATCCCTTAAATCTTGGGAAAAAACATTTTTTTTTATTTTAAATAACCTTTTGGATAAGTTGAAATCTTCAATGGGCTTTTTAGTAGCACTAGGACCACCCATACACGGTTCATCTATTGGCAATATGTAAAAAAAAGAATAGCGAATTGATTTTGTAAAATTTTCAATGAATCTTTTCCTCTCCAAAGGAAAGGAATTCTCTTCTGTATATCTTTGATCTTCTGTAAATAATTCTTTCGCCCAAGAGATTGGATAATCTTTTGATAAACACTTTGAGGACAAATCCGATTCTATTTTTGTTTGTTCTCTTTCAATAAAAGAAAGATCCCAAAGAATTGATCTTTTTCTTCGTTGCTCAATCTCCGTTTTATTCCTTGTGAATGGATCTTCACAAAGATATTTTTCAGGTTTCCAATACTCATTTTCGGTTGAATTAAGAGTTGAATCGATCTTCAAATTGATATCTTTCTCATCATTTTCCGAATGAGTTTCGCTCGGTCCTTGATTCTTCGAGATAATCTCATCCTTCTTGTTCGTGTTCTTGCCATATCCTGAATTTAAACTAATGGGATCAAAATCCCGATTGTAATATCTTTTCAATTGGAAAGATAGTAAAAGATGCGGAAATCTCAACCAATTTTGAGTGAAAGGCTTTAAATATTCTTCCGGTGTTTCATTTCCAAGTTCCATAAAGTTATGGATAGGAAAGAGTTTAATCGAATAGAAATTTTTTCTATCAATCATACTACTTTGATGATTGAAGCGATATATGAGGATCGATAATGTAAGTACTACTATACCTTTGACCAAAAAATATGGATTGCTTTTCCGTAGATCGCGTAAAAGCAACGTACTGAGAATTCTAGGATCAAAAAGCTTTATAAGGCGCTCCCGACGTGAAAGGATTTGAATTAACAATCTAATCAAATTGGATTTGGTCCATGGATTGCATAGAAATTGATAACTTTGTATCTCTTCCAATTTGATTATCCAGGGTCTTCTTCTTTTTTTCATTTATTTGAAACCCCCCCCTTACCTCTCCCTTTTGTTTTATCCCAATAAATAGAATATTTATAGCATATATTGATTTCATATAATTGTAAATCTCGTGTCAACCAACCGATACCATTATGTCCCATGGATATAATTTATTTCACTTAAATAGGTAGGAAGGAAAATGACAACGAATCGGATCCAGTCCGATTTTTTTTATCTTCTTTTATGGGCGAACGACGGGAATTGAACCCGCGCGTGGTGGATTCACAATCCACTGCCTTGGTCCACTTGGCTACGTCCGCCCCGGAAAAACCAATTTATCTATCTACAGTCATTTCTTCCAAGAATAAAAAATGAGCTAACGTTTGTTCTTATGTGGGTCGTCGGTGACCTCTGATAGGGGATCAAAGCAAGATTGATGACTAACTCTCAACTCTCGAACAAGTTGTATGGCTTATTATCAAATTAATTCAATGAAATGAAATGTTATTTGAATGTCTATTGAGAATATTTGACATGAATCAAGTATGAGAGAAAGAATGTAAATGGGTCCCAATCCCGAACTACCCAATTTTAGATCTGAGTCTATACTCATATTATAGAATGAATATGTTGATGATCTTTATCCAGCATCCATGGCTGAATGGTTAAAGCGCCCAACTCATAATTGGCGAACTCGCGGGTTCAATTCCTGCTGGATGCAGGGGAACTGCACATATCCATTATTGATGGAATGGGAAGAAGTATGAAGAATAACACCAAACAATACAATTGAAGCATACCAAGCCTTTCAATAAAATGAATGAAAGGCTTGGTATGCTTCAATTAAGCAATACACGATAACAATCCATCAGAGTA